CATGACAATAAATAAGCAGTTCTTTATTGTATCGGCTCAAAACCTCGCGAATTGATCTTTACGATGCTTCCTCTATCAATTAGATCCTTTATCCATAGAATAAAGTATCTAGGCATACCTATTTCTTCATATTCATATTTAGACTTCTATGACGTTTATTTCTTTGCTACAGCTGATAAAAATCGTTGTTTTGAACGATACATATGTAGAAAGCCTATTTTTTTATAGTATTTTTTAATGGATTTGCTCTTTCTTTCTCTTTTTATTTCTATAGTGGAGATAGTCGCACGTAATGACAGATCACGGCCATATTATTAAAAGCTTGTGGTAAGAATGGATTCCGCTCTAGTGCACGAAAATAATATTCCAAAGCTTTCGTATGTTCTCCGTTCCTTGTGTGGATAAGGCCTATGTTATAGAGTATATAACTTCGATCATAGGGATCAATTTCTAGTCGCATAGCTTCATAATAATTCTGTAAAGCTTCAGCATAATTTCCTTCGGATTGAGCCGACATCCGTTACGGTCGTCCAAAGAATCTCCGTTTCAGAACCGTACATGAGATTTTCATCTCATACGGCTCCTCCTTTATGTGCATAATGAAAATAATACATAGAATCAAAAAAAGATTGAAATATTCTCATTATAAACTGAGCAGGGCTAGTGTTTTTACAAAAAATCTCTAGCCAACCTTCTTGTAAAAGATTTTTCCTTAACATCAAGTATGTTGTTACTAGATAAAAAGGGGTGACTTCAACAATTTCTTTGTCTTAAACGCCTCTTAATTTTCAGGAATTAGTCACTTCAACAGTCTTCGATGGTTATACGGGTATCCAAAACACGAACGAGATGGATGTTTGTTGTCCCAACCATTCTTGTTAGTCCCGATCCTGATAAGGAAAAGGTAGAATTTATAACAAAGTTTTAGTATTGTTGATTTCTAGGAGTAGTGCCTCTTCCTCTATGCCTCCTATTGGTACTGGCGCAGTAGGTTTGACCTAACCCTATAGGTGTAACCTTTCGCTCAATACTTTAGAATCAACAATTAAAGTATTTAAGGCTGCATTAATCGGGGATACACGACAGAAGGACTTGTTTTATTTACAAACTTCACCTTCAAAAAGCGTAAATTTATTTCAAAATATTTTTTCTTTCTATCCCGAATAATCTTTCTTTCTCCTAAGACTGAGAGTGGTAAAAAATTTTATATTTATATAAAATAAAAAATATATATAATATATAAAAATATATATAAATATATATAATATTAAATAATAAATATATATAATATAAATATATATAATATATAAATAATAATAAAAAATAACATAATCAAATCGCACCATCTCTGTAATAGGCGAATGCCTCTTTTTCTCCTGAAGTTGTCGGAATTATTCGTAATAAGATATTGGCTACAATTGAAAAGGTCTTATCAATAAAATTTCCATTTATTCGAGATCTAGACATATGAAGAAATCCATTATATAATTTCTTTTAATTACCTTTTCGTGAGAAAAGAATCCCACAAACAAAGGAATTTTACAGTACGAAATAACATAAAAACAGACCCATTTAAAAAGATAATTTTCTATTCAAATTGTTTCTTTTTGATGGGAATCGCTAAAAACTAAGAAATATTTGAATCCAATTATATTTCATCCATATAGTAGTATAAGAATGAAGGGAACTATTCCAATTTCATCAAGAAGAATCAAAGAATTTATCCTACAGATTAGGATAATTCGAGAAATTTTGATTGAATTTAATTCTGTATGACCAAAGAGGAAAAAGAATCGAATAATCATTCTATGATGGATGAAAATAGAATAACTATACGTTTTGTGTTGTGTGTATAATGGGTATACGCTATAGAATCAAATATCAAAATTCCTGGGACGTTTTGGAATAAACCTATGGGGTAATAAGTTGGGGTAAGGGGTTCTTGTTGAAAGATCTAAAACGGGAAAGGAAAGTCATTTTCGAATTTTGATGAAAATAGAATAATAGTCTAATAATAGTCTAAACTAAATAGAATCAATGATCTAAAGATATCCATTAAACATAGTCTAAAAAAATGGATCAATCGGTGGATTCGTTCCAATTCATTTATTTAACCCGATATAAATATTAGAAAGGGTCGTGAATGCCGTCTTGGCAAACATGAATGGATATATATCTTTATTTATTGTTTTTAACAGAACAGTTTTTCACAAAAAAAAAAAAAAAATGATTCTTATCCCCCAGCTTTGAAAGAAGGGTTTGTCTTTGATCAAAGGTTTTTCTATTTTTCTAGTTAAAATAGAGTGTCTATACCTATCCAAAAATCTAATATGAGTAAATCACTATTAACTCGGTTTCGGGACCCTAATCATTAGGTAGGAGAGATGGCCGAGTGGTTCAAGGCGTAGCATTGGAACTGCTATGTAGGCTTTTGTTTACCGAGGGTTCGAATCCCTCTCTTTCCGTACTAATTCACCAATGTTACTGACCGCAATGTATC